GAGTGGTAGGGCTCAGCCAAGCTAAATGTAGACAAACCCCCTTCAGCCATCAGGCAGGCTCAGATATTTGGCTCGAGAAAGTGACAGTTATACCTTCCTTTCACATCACTAGCGGATCTTATACCTACCTTCGAGGCAACACGACTTAGCGGACTTTAGACACACATACAGAGATTAGGGTCAATAGAGATTTTCTCCCCTCCTTTTTCATATATCAGGCGACATGACGAATTCCAATTTCACGTTCCAGGGGGCGAGAGAGAGTGGGGAGGATAAGTGGGGGAGCCGGTTTCCATTCCCAATAAAGAAATAGTGTGACCAGTGCAACAAAAGATCAGTCTTGTTCTCGGCTATGTGCTCTCTCTTTCCCTGAAGACGAAAAATGCGCATATCTTTTCAATGCACACTTCGCACCGAAATGCATCGGAGCACCTAAAATGGATTCTTCGCAGCGATTCACTGCATCGAGTTTCCGACAAGGCCTGGAGAAGCCATCTCGCCAGTGAGCTATCTATGCCGGCAGCCTTTCAGTTCCGTCTCGCGCCCTCTTGCTTATTCATTCATTGGGAAGTGCTCCTTCTTTCAAGCTTTTTAGTTAGCTTTGATGCTGGAAAAGAAGGAGGCTTAGAAGACTCACGCTATTTAGGCAGGTAAAGAGAGCTGAGAGGGGGGTAAGGCAAGAGTAAGGGCAGTTAACGATACGGTCAGGTAGGTCATCTATTAAGTGTATCAACTCCGAGAGGGAGGTGGATCTATCTGAAGGAAGGTAAAGGGAAGTCTTACTCCGATAAGTAGTGGGTAGACCTGAAGTAGGGCTTACTCCGATAGGGAGGTGGGTGCTTGTCGAATCAGCTCAGCCTTTAGATCACTGACCAACCAATGTTACCCCAAGTTGAATCAGCCCACCTAGGGAAGGAAACAACCTCTTAGGCAGGAGAAGGACAGGTCGGGTAGCCCAGTGTGACTTAATACTTATGTCCCCCTCCCAGTTGTGGGGAACAGCCATGCATCACCACCTCTCACCATCACTGATCAGGTGACTACCTCGGTTGGTTCATAGTGGATCTCCCGACTGGGTCCCATCAGTTGTATAACCTTCTTCACTCCGAAGTATACCGCCACTTGTTGCAAGCGAGAACCGCTACCCTCTTGCAAAGACACCCTCCTAGCCTATCTCAAGACGACCGTCTATGTTGGCGTATTAGCTAGGATTCGAAATGGAATCTTATTATACGTTGCGGTGGTTTGGCGTTTGATACGGCGACACACCCCTGATTTCATGCCATTAGTTGGGGCAGTTCAGAGACATTGATTTAGGGGAATAGCTTGAGAGAGAGAACCTTAATTACCGCTATGGGAATGGGGCAGTTCTGGGGCAGTTAAGAAGGGGAATAGCACCCGGCATTAAGCAGAGTATAGGTGCCTTTATTGCGAGGTTCACCCAGTAGCTTCCCAGTTCCTGCCTGTAACTAGGTCGGCTTCACATCCCGGAAAAAGACCTACTGCCTGTAGTATTTAGATTCTTAAGCGAGACGAACCCTTTAGTCTTCTAGTTCCCGCCTTGAGTTGGGTTAGGCGTTTCCTCTCCAGGCCGTCGCAGGAGAAGCAAAGATAGGAGCAGCAGTTCATTCTGTTGATCCTTCTATTGGTTCAGCATTTGGTTTAGCAGTAAGATGAAGCACCACTAGCAAAGACAGCAGCTTACCTACCAGCAATGGATTCTGGCCCAGTTGCTTCTGGTGATTAAGCCATTGGTTAAGCCATTGACGCAGTAGCTGTAGACCCATACCCATATGCCACCTTCTCATTCTTCAATTTCCCCTCTCACATAGCCAGGTTCATAGATAGAAATTGACCACCCCAAACGCCATCTTTTATTACTTAATTTCCCACCTAAAAGGAAGGATTTCTTTATTATATACGCGATTTCCACCGTACCTGTCTGTATATAATCAATAGCGCCCCTAATAGCGGCATCAGTTACGCCAAAGCCAAGCCGCTGCCTACCTAAAGTTATGGATGGGGGACTGCATTTCACAAGCCATTGAATGGCGGGCGGGTATTGAGGAGATCCCGTCATTACGCTATTGATTGCCCCAGTGAGAAGCAGAATGAATAGGCCCGGCCTAAGAACCAACCTTGATAGTGGTGTTGGGTAACATCATGCATTTCATGTTCTCCCTCAACTCACCACTTCGAGGGAGGGTTTGGTATGATCAGACAGAAGTGGTGAATCTGAAACACTTGAATTGCCTGAGTGAGTGATGGATCGCGGCACATCATCAAGCAGGGGGTCTCGTTCCGGCCCCCCTATTCTGGCGGCGGCGGATTAATTATATGAAAGCTAATCTGGTGTTTGTGCGAGTGATTGGAATTCTTACGGACCGGACGCTTGTGGAAAGCCTCATTATCAGTCAGTCGGGGGGTTGTACTACTAATGATTCTGGCATGCATATCTTTTGGAAATGAGATTCTAACAAGGGAAATTCTTTATGTCGCT